CCTCTCGGTCTGTCATTATACCCCGAGAGGTAGAAAGAATTACAACTCCCATCCCGCCTAAAATTCTAGGAATTCTTTGATAGTTAGAATAGATTCGGAGACCCGGCCGACTTATCCGTTTTAAATTTAAAAGATTTCGATAAGTACTTTTCCTATTCCTTCTATGTCGTAGGGTTAAAACCAAAAAATATTTGTTGTTTTCTCGATGTTTTCTCACGTTTTCGATAAAACCCTCTCGTAAAAGTATTTTAACAATACTTTGGCTGATATTAGTAGATGCTACTCGAACCAGGCTTTTTCTATACATATCGGCATTTCGTATAGAGGTTATTATGTCAGCAATAGTATCACTACCCATGATTAATTAAAATGATTGGTGCCTCCAAATTTGGATATAATCAACATGCTTTTTTACGTATTTTTTTTTTTTATTTTACGTATTTTTTTTTTAGAAATTATGAATATTCATTTTGAAAGGTATATACGTGAGACAAAATCTACTAAATGAATCTTAATCTATTTATTTTAAATACCCTACTATAACCTATAACCATATCGTGGTCTCGTTTTATAATACCTCGGGAGCTAATGAAACTATTTTAGTAAAATTGAACTGTCTCAATTCTCGGGCAATCGCACCAAAAACTCGAGTTCCTTTTGGATTTCCTTCTTGATCAATCACAACTGCAGCATTGTCATCATATCGTATTATCATACCGTTGTCACGTTTAAGTTCTTTACAAGTACGTACAATTACAGCTCTGACCACTTCTGATCTTTCTAGAGGCATGTTTGGAACTGCGTCTTTGATCACAGCAACAATAACGTCACCAATATGAGCATATCGACGATTGCTAGCTCCTATGATTCGAATACACATCAATTCTCGAGCCCCGCTGTTATCTGCTACATTCAAATGGGTCTGAGGTTGAATCATATCATTTTATTTTATTTATTTTTTTTTTTGATCTGTTTTTTACAATACAAAGTTCGAAGAAAAAAAGAAATATTATTTGTTCAAAAAAAGAAACCTGCACCCGCTATTTTTAAGGCCTATTTCTTTTTTATCCCGAAATAATGAATTGAGCTCGTATAGGCATTTTAGACGCTGCTATTGAAATAGCCCTTCTGGCTATATTTTCTGTTACTCCACCCATTTCATAAAGGATTCGACCTGGTTTAACAACAGCTACCCAATATTCGGGAGAGCCTTTACCTGAACCCATACGTGTTTCAGCGGGCCTTACTGTAACTGGTTTATCTGGAAATATACGGACCCATATTTTTCCACCGCGACGTGCATTTCGTGTCATTGCTCGTCGACCCGCTTCTATTTGTCTAGATGTGATCCAAGCGGGTTCAAGTGCCTGAAGAGCGTATTTACCAAAACAAATAGTATTACCTCGATAAGACATTCCCTTCATTCTTCCTCTATGTTGTTTACGGAATCTGGTTCTTTTGGGGTTATAGTTGATGGTTTTTTTTGAATTCCATCTCTACTACAGAACCGGACGTGAGAGTTTCTTCTCATCCAGCTCCTCGCGAATAAATCAATTCAAATTCAAGATTTTGAATTCAATTCAGATAGAAAATAATTTGAATTAACTTTAATAATTAATATACTGAATCATGGATTTCATTTAATCTAGATTAAATATATTATTAATTTGTATATCTTGTTTTTATCGATAACTAAATATAAATATATTAAATAATTATTTTTTCTTATATTTATCTATTTTTTATTTATCTATTTTAGAATGTTTTATAATGTTAAAAGAATGTTTTATAATGTTAAAACAAATCTTTCTTTTGTTTTACTCTTTATCGTATTGGATTGACCCAATTTTAGCAATCCAAGAAAATAAAGTTTTCGCGGGCGAATATTTACTCTTTCAATTTCTATTTCAGTTCTCTCATTAGTTCATAATTTTTCCGAATAGATGAATTGGTCTCTGGCCGGTTCCGCCATCCCGATCAATGAATCATTCGAATTCTTTTTCACTAAAATCTTTTGAATTCACAGGTTCCATCGTTCCCATCGCTTCTTAATTAATGGTTAGGTCTGAATTCTACAACGGAGCTATTAGTTTTTGAGTCAATATTCTTAGTCTTTATTGGCTCGAAGCTCTTTATTTTTTGTTCGATGAGCAGATCCATTTAATGATGAATCCGTATTGATGCTTTATTACGCAGATTTTTTCTGAGATGACTCATAGACCTTACATATTGGAATTCTATATCTATATCATCAATATTCTTTATTCTTTTTCTTTCTTTCTCTCATCCTTCCATTTATCCATACCCTTTCTTTTTGATTTCGATTGACAACTTAGAAATTTTTTGAATAAAAAAGATTTCAGTTGCTACAACAATATGACCAATATATCATATCTTGACTGGTTCTTTGGATCCAGATAATACGAACTGATGAGTTGGTTATTACTTCTATAGTTATTTGTTTATACTATGAGGCTGGTTTTTTATACTAACCCTCAAA